TGGTAGTCGTGGTTGATTCGAGGATCTTACGCGGCGGAGCGAACTCTTCTATCGTCTTGCATTTTCTCTGGCGGACCCCCCCCCCGGTCCATCGTACTGGAGCGATTCGAGAAGAACGATTAGGCTCATATTCTATCCTTTCTACAATGCCTATAGACGAAGTGCTTCGTTTCAGATCAATTCTTCGCTGCAATCGCTTCGATCCACCCCCTCGGTGAAAAACCGTAATACGCCCTGAGGAATTCCTACCAGCAGACTTCCCTGTACTCAAAGTGAATTGTCTAAGTGCTCTCCTTTGTCTCATTGTTTATCTCGTAATCATTCGATTCCGCCCCTAAAGCTAGCTCCTACTCCTCCTCCTTCTCCTTTAGGATAGGATCCTCCTTGGTCCTTTTTACATAACACTCTCGGCCGCCCAAGAGGACTGGCTATCTTTCTCTTTATACGCAATATCTTGAAAGGCAAAGAAAAACATCTACCTTGGCAACGTCATTGACTGATATATTCATTGCATGGAATGCCACACTCAATTGTCAGCGACTGGGGACCCGGTCTTCATTAGCAATTTATGGCATGAGCTCTTTCGTTTACAAGGGACACAATTTAACATGAGTACTGCTTTACACTCTTTTCCCGGGTGGGGCTTCTTATACCTAAACGCAGCAGGCCCCGCGAGTAGTCGAACAAATGAGAGGTTGTCGACGAAGGGGTCAAAGGTTGCGCTTGCGATAATCCGAAGGTTGCGCAAGACCCCTTCAACCTCGCCCGCGTGTTAGCTTGCTTGTACTATCGCTCGCCTGCCTGACCTGCTTTCTGGCTAGCTTCTTTATGGCAAGCGCTACCCTAACCTAGCTAGCGCTACATCTTGCTAACGTCGTCTGAATTGCCTTGCAAGCGCTACATCTATATGGCAAGCCCACGTCGCCTTCGTCTCCCATTGTAGTCGCCTTCTTCATATGGCAAGCGCTACCCGTCGCTTGCACTACATTGTCTGACGATAACCTTGCCTGACCGCTTCCGCTCTGACTGAGCTGACCGTCGCACCTGACTTCTATATCCCATTATCCATAGATCTCCTTCCTTATCGTTGCCGGTCTAAGCAGAAGGTTGCTAAGTCAGATGTCTGGTGAACACATTCGTAATGAGTATGGGTCTAGTAGGTGTACTAGTAAGGAAGCGAGGTACTGAGTTTAGCGTCGACAAGGCAAGTAGTGGATCTTTATTATCGAATGATATGGGAGACAGTCAAAGCATCAGTCTCAGCATCAACAGAAGAAAAGGACTGACCGACCGCCGTTCAAGAGAGATCCCGAAGGCTCGAACTTTTTGCTAGCTTTGAAAGATGGGCCGAAGGAAAGAGGAAGACCAAACAAAGTCGCGGTCAAAGCAAAGAAAAAGATGCCAAAAAAGATTCACTTTAGCTTCTAGCTCGCTTAGCTTAGTGTAGGTTGCTTGCAAGACTTTCGATAGCTGGCTCGGCCGAACGGAATCACCGATCTAGATAGAAGGGTCGTTCACTCCCTATTCTTTGAGAGGTTGCTTGCGACGGTAGCATTAGCTAGGCAATCAAGGCAGGTCGAACAGAGTCAGTCCTAGGGTGAAGATCATCGGATGGAAAAATGGATTGAGCTGGCTAATTACTTGATGACCCGGTGGAGAATGGGAACAGAGAGTCGCTCCCATAAACGAATGAATGGGACTCCTGGTCCTGATCGAACCAGAGATTCCGACAACCCGGGGAATCGGCAGAAAGAGATGGGTCGGATACTGGAATCTGCCCAAAAGTCCTGACTTTTTCGAGGCAGGGCTTCGACCCGTATCTGGCCAACTCCTCGAACTGCTGGGTGCGGCATATTCATGGACTGGCAAAGCGAACTCTCAATTTGATCAGGAGAGCCTAGAGAGCTCTCTATCTTTCCCCAAATTCCGACTAGCGCGGTTCTTTTTCTCGACCAATTTTAATTCCATTTCATTTTTTATTTTAAGTGTTGTAGAGTAGTAAGTAGCTAGGCGGATTTCAGCGCATGCTGCATTGAGAATCTCCAAAGAAATTAGAAGCGCCTATGATAGCGTATGATTATTCCCATTTGTGACCGACGGTTGCTTGCAAGAGGTGGCGATCGGCAGTGTTCCAAAGCGCCATAACGACGTGCGTTAGAGCGTTATGGCAAACGATCCCCAGCACCTGTAGTTATGGGGATCGCCTTCGGCTTGCTATACTCTTTCCCTAACGCATGCTGGTTACCATAAAGACACCGAGGGATATCGCATGCGCTAGTTTCGGGGATGTTGTTTACACTACTATTGGTAACAACTCAAAGTGCCGGAACGACTCTAGTGGTGCAAGCGAAGGTTTCAGTCTTGTCGAGCGAAGCAACCACTAGTCGCCCTTAGTGCTCCAAAACACCCTTTCGCTTGCGTGAGCAACGGCCCCTAGCGCCCAGAGCAAGCGCCTTTAGTGTTCCCGACCGCCTGCCTTTCGGCCTTAGCGTTCCAAACAACCAGTAGTGTGACCGATCTGTGTTCAAAACAACCGATGACGCTAGCGACGACTCGTGGGGCCCCCTAACGCCGAACAAAAAGGACTAGTGCTATAACGACTAGTGGTGTTACGGAACAACTACCCGACGAGTGGTAATAAGGACAACGTAAGTAGGTTTGACAGTAGCGTTAGGACGACTGGTTCTCGTAGTTGTATTGCCCTAACGCAACGACTCAAACAACTACGAGTGCTCCCAAGACGATGAGACGCATGCGCTATACCGTCGAGTATTGCTTGCGAAGCAACCGCAACTCGTTGTAGGTCCTCTCCAACCATTACAGTCGAGTAGCTTTCACTCCTTCGCTTGAAATGTGCGGTTGGTTTACCTAACGCATGGCTTCCCCAACGCCAATAGTCGCATGAGTTCTCCTAGGCCATAACCCATGCGTTGAAAGAAACCGCATGATGCGTTCCGGAGTTGCCGTAGTTCCGTTACCGCCTTGTCGTCTTGGGTTGGGAAGGATACGACAGGCTCAATTCAAGGACACTCAATTTCAAGCTCAATTTCAGGCTTTCGAAGCTCTGACGCTTTCTGTCGCATTTGTTCTCTCTTTTGTTTACCTTTCATTTTCACTTTCTTTTTATAGAATGTAGTGCCCAACAGTTTAAAGGAAGGGGTGAAGTCTCGGGATCCGCTCTAGTCGAGTTGTTAGATGTCTCTCTCCGGAGTCGCTCCTCTATCTTTCGTGAAAGCATACGAGTCGTTATGTTAAGCATCTAATCCTAGTCTTTATGTTATCTGTGTTAGAGGAGTTAGATGTCCCTCATGTTGAACAGTCTGACATCAAGTTGTTAGGACCTTAGTCGCTATGCGAACACTTAACACAAGACTGAAAGCGTTAGTGGTTTATGAATCAGTCATCAAGGATCTTAGCCAAACGGTGACCGGCTACGTAAGCACTTTGGGCGCAGGTTTACTTGACGAATTGTCATAAAGACATCACTCTGCTATATATATAAGAAAATTGGATTCTAAAAAAAGATTCAATTAATTAGAAGCATTCGCAGTTTTCAGTTCGTTTGTCATCATCTAAAAGAAAAAGAAAAGAGAAAAGCAAATTTTGAAAGACAAAACTGCTAAGCTATAAGTAGAAGTTGTTGAAGTAGAAAATGCTTGCTGCTCGCTTAGCGCACGGATCATACGCTATCTCATCACTCACTAAGGCTAGCGAAAAGTGATCGAATAAAGCATTTGTTCGTACAGCTCTCGAACCTCACGCTCTATCACGCACGGAAAAGAAGCTGACTCAAAGAAATCGGTCACAAAGCTTATTTTTGCGGGTCAATAAGCTCTCGAAAAGACCTGATCCTTCCCTAACCATGAATCTTGACCCTAGTGAAGGTAGTCGATGAGAGGAATAGGTGGTTTCCAAAGGATAGAGTTATTCTATATGACGCTCTCTCTGTATTGGATGGATGCCTTAGCTGTGGGATAGAAGGCTTTTCTTTCAAGTCTTCTTTTCTTTGATCGCCTAAGTCCTTGACTTGAACACTTCGCTGAAATCATGTATAAGATCATCCCTTAGTGGACTGATTCAACCTTGTAGCATATCTTGCAGCCCTTAGACCGGTCTCCCCTCATTCATGCCTTCCTTCAAGGCCTATTCTTTTGGATATCCTTGTTTCCTTCTTTCCTGGAACATCCTTTTCTTCTGATTGATGGGACTTCTGTCTGAAATCCCTTGACCTAACCTCTCCTTGACTTGCCGCAGCCAAGTCTTCCCCAACCTCTCCTGATGTTCTTGGTGAGCTAGCCTGTCATCCACCGCCCCAACTGTGATGGTCCCCTTCGGCTAGTTCTTTCACAAGTGACCCTGTCTTCCATCTGCTTCTTCCTCCTAATGGTTTGGTCCCCCTCTCCCTTGTCAAAGCTTAGTTATCCGTGAATGAGAACTCGTTTTGCTTGTTGGCTGGCTTATGATGGTTTCCTGTCCCAATTCAACATATTCCTTTTTTTGCTCCTGCTTGGTAGCAGGCTTGTGTGCGAGCTTGGTCCGGTTTCGATTCCTAAAGCCCACGGAGAAGGGTGTGGAGCCTCGCTTTCCATGCTGCTCCCCCTGCCAGTGTGTTGGCGTCGATGAAGGTTTAAAGCCTCTTTCCTTCAACACCGAAAAGCTAGTAATTTTATGTGTCTTCTTGAGCGAGTGAAGTGCTTCACGGATGTGGAGCACGAACGCATAAAACTTTTTGCTTTTCCTTTCCCTCCCTCGCTTACAGTTACTTCCAATTCCAACCAATTTCTAGTTAATGCACCCATAAGAACCCGACAATCCCCCGTATGGAGCCACCGTCGTTTCGTCTGGCATGTACTCTCTAGTCACCACTCCTCCGAGTACGACAAAGTGAAAGGAGACAAGACTCACCTCCCCCTACTTTGTCAATCACAGCCGTCTCGTCTATTCTATTCTCGAAAGCGTGTAGACAGAAGGCCCTTTTTTCGGACTGTCTTGTTTTCAGG